TAATAGGATGCAGCGGGACTTGACCCGTGGATCGCGACGGAACAGGCCAACTAAGCCGCAATCAACTAAATGAATAACCTAGTAACCTTAACTTATCTTTCTTCTTCTTTCTCTTTCGTTGCTACTTCAGCATCGTCGCTGGCAAACTTTAGGTAGCGATTGGATCCTACCTACTCCATATTTTAGCTCACCTACTTGTTAGGTAGTTCGTTGGCGTTAGGTTGCCGAATCCTCCTCAGATAGCCTCGTCAAAACAAAATAAAGAACGAGAGTGAGACATCAAAACTGTCTCCATTTCAAAATGGATTCCTTATCAAAAAATGATTAATGATGCGGATAAGCTGATACCGACTCGTCAATCTCCTTCATACTCCATCCGCATCATATTACTTGCACAAAAACGGGGAACTCGTTAACAAATCTACCCATCGATTTGAGAGATTTTTCATCTTTCTACCTGCATTATTTATGAAAAATAATGGGATCCGGGATATGAGTGGGGTGCAAAGCCGAAACCTCAAAAAGAAATTGAAAGGGATTTCATTTTTTATCTTTATTTCGTATTTTCTCTATTTTGTATTTCTAGTTGAAAACAATTGGGAGGAATTTTGGACTCCTCTTTTCATCTCGGGGGTAATTGAATGACGAGGAGCCGTATGAGGTGGGAATCTCACGTACGGTTCCGTATAGTGACATTGAAGCTGTCGACTATTTCACAACTACGCCAAAAAAACCCAACTCTGCCCTACGTAAAGTCGCGAGAGTTCGATTAACCTCCAAGTTTGAGGTAACGGCTTACATACCAGGTATTGGCCATAATTTGCAGGAACATTCGGTGGTCCCCGTGAGAGGCGGAAGGGTCAAAGACCTACCTGGTGTTAGGTATCACATTGTTAGAGGAACCTTAGATGCTGTAGGAGTGAAGGATCGTAAAAAAGGGCGTTCTAGTGCGTTGCAGAACATTGTCACAACTTGTATCACTGCGACGATTCCGTATCAGTTGTTCTGATATGTTAAATGTGTAGCTGACCCAGCATTGCAAGGGGACTGAAGCCTGCTACTACAGAGATTGATAGAAATTGATAACTACCTATCTATTTGTGTGAAACAACTTGGTGTCTAAGGTGTTCTATCCCAGTAAGTTGAGTTTTACCTGGACTCCCACCTGGTAAATCTTGGGACGTCTCTTCCTCCTGGAACAGGTTTAGATTACGACTACGGAGATTTAGTAAAGGCTTTATGCACATCTACTGGTTGGATTGATAAACCTACGGACATTGCTAGTAAGATAACTAAATTGCAAGATTTTCTCCTCTTATACCTACACTTCGACTTCTTCATCCGCGGAGTGGGAGAAAACGGATACCCAATACGCAATGGGTAAATATGATTTGCACCCCAGAGAAGAATTTGTTCGAAATCATTTGAATAGTTTCTATTCAATCATGTGGAAAGCTGTATTCGATCAAAGTCGCATGTGCAGTTTGGAGGGAGATCCCCGACTAACTGGCGGATCCACCCTACAATATGGAGTGAAAAAGCCAAAATAGTAGCCTAAGATACATCGAAATAAAAGAATTGATTGAAATCTGACGTATTTATATTTGTAAACTCGTGTTACATCGGAGCAGTGTAGTGAACAGAAATAAAAATATCGAATCAGATCCAATTTATCGTAATCGATTAGTAAATATGCTAGTTGATCGTATCCTAAAAAATGGCAAAAAATCACTAGCTTATCAGATTTTTTATCAGGCTATGAAGCGGATTAAGGAGACAAATAGGAACCCACTGTCTGTTCTGCGACAGGCAGTGCGCGGGGTAACTCCCGACGTAGTGACAGAAACCAAACGTGTAGGTGGATCAACTTATCGAGTTCCCGTTGAAGTAGCACCGGCAGAGGGAAAAGCTTCGGCTATCCGGTGGTCATTAATCGCGTGTCGAAAACGCTCAGGTCGAAGTATGGCTTTAAGATCGAGTGATGAATCGATGGATGCAGCCAGAAATTCTGGTAGTGCCATACGGAAGAGAGAGGAGACTCATAAAGTTGCGGAAGCCAACAAAGCTTTTGCCCATTTCCGTTAGTTTTAGATTCGTTCCAATCCACAATATTTTCGCTGCGGATTGGAACCGGGGCACAAACTATCTGGCAATCAAAAAAGACTACGAAGAAATTGTTGAGTCAGCGGTGAACGGCGAATGGGGGATGTCTAAGCCACAAGTGGGGATTGGCAACTACTAACTACTTCTCCTCCCCCTCAGGTTGTTAATTATTAGACTCACTCCTCCTAATAGGATAGCGGGGGGGGGGGGAGGGGTGGGGCAATGCAGAATTGCGGAGTGCATTGCAGAAAGGCTTGACGTATGACCAGTTTTTCAGAGACTGATTTTGAGTGGGACGCGCATCGCATGGAGTAAAAATTGTTTGAGATATTGAGAAGAAGCCCCCATATCCGAGAATTCTGGAGACTCAATGAATTTTGGTTGACACAGGTAGATTTTTGTGATATATTATAAATTAACAAGCTTACTAGCCTGGGGAATCACTAATTATTCCTTGAAAACTAAAAATTACCATGACCGCAACTTTAGAACGACGCGAAAGCGCAAGCCTATGGGGTCGCTTCTGCGACTGGATTACCAGCACCGAAAACCGTCTTTACATCGGATGGTTCGGTGTCTTGATGATTCCCACCTTGCTAACCGCAACCTCTGTATTCATCATTGCTTTTGTCGCAGCTCCTCCTGTAGATATTGATGGTATTCGCGAACCCGTTTCTGGTTCTTTGTTATACGGTAACAACATTATCTCTGGTGCTATCATCCCTACTTCTGCAGCTATTGGGTTACATTTCTACCCAATCTGGGAAGCAGCTTCCGTCGATGAATGGCTTTATAATGGTGGTCCCTACGAACTTATCGTTCTTCACTTCCTACTTGGTGTAGCTTGCTACATGGGTCGCGAATGGGAACTAAGCTTCCGTCTAGGTATGCGTCCTTGGATCGCTGTTGCGTACTCGGCTCCTGTCGCAGCTGCTGCCGCCGTCTTCTTGATCTACCCAATTGGTCAAGGAAGTTTCTCCGACGGTATGCCTCTAGGCATTTCTGGTACTTTCAACTTCATGATCGTCTTCCAGGCTGAGCACAATATCCTTATGCATCCCTTCCACATGTTGGGTGTAGCTGGCGTATTCGGCGGCTCTCTATTCAGTGCTATGCATGGTTCTTTGGTAACTTCTAGTTTGATCAGAGAAACAACTGAGAATGAGTCTGCCAATGCAGGTTACAAGTTCGGCCAAGAAGAAGAAACTTACAACATCGTAGCTGCTCACGGCTATTTCGGTCGTTTGATCTTCCAATATGCTAGCTTCAACAATTCTCGTTCTCTGCACTTCTTTTTAGCTGCTTGGCCTGTAGTAGGTATTTGGTTCACTGCTTTAGGCATTAGCACTATGGCGTTTAACTTGAATGGTTTTAACTTCAACCAATCCGTGGTTGACAGCCAAGGTCGTGTTATAAACACCTGGGCTGATATCATAAACCGTGCTAACCTAGGTATGGAAGTCATGCATGAACGTAACGCTCATAACTTCCCCCTAGACTTGGCTTCTGTTGAAGCTCCCTCTATAAACGGATAACATCCGTCTGGTTATGCAGCACAACTGGATGTCAAATCTCTCAACCTCAGAAGAGGGGGAGATTTGGTGTCCAATGAGATAGAGGTTCGTGCGGTGGAACGGATGGAAAGAGTGATAACAGCTTGTCACAATTTCGTGATTACCAGTTTCCGACCTTGAATTCTGAAAACTATTTGGAATATCCTTTTGCAATTTAATAGATTACAAAGTTTAGATTACAAAGTTTCCTATTCTGATTTGCGGAATACTTTTAATCTCTCACCCCCATCTTTTGGATAAAAGGGGGAATGTATCCCCCATTTCAAAGATTTTCTATTGTCTCGCTATAGACATACAGCTGATATGTATGTGTATCAACCGAAAGACCTATCTAGCTTGCTTGCCTAACGGATAGATCTCGTTCACGTCCGGGAGGACGGAGTCAACTAAATCAACAGAGGGGGCGGACGTAGCCAAGTGGATCAAGGCAATGGATTGTGGATCCATCACGCGCGGGTTCAATCCCCGTCGTTCGCCCATCCGATTGGGTAATTTGATCCCACCGCTCTGCACAGAGAAAGACTTATAAGGTGGATAGGACATGTGTGGGTCTCCTTAACGGTAATAATTTATAATTCCCGATCTAATTCCAGTTTTGGATACGACTATTCACAGAAATCACTAGACTCGTTTGAAATATGTATTCCATCTTATCTTGAAATTTTCAAAATTTTTGATATAATAAAAGTGGGAAATAGATAGTATCTACCGCATAGAATTAATATGAAAAAAGAAAGTAAGGTAAAAAAGGTGGCAAGAAAAAAAATAGGAAGTCCAAATTTCTCATCTGAAATTTCGGAGTTAATAGAAGTCATTCCATTGGATCACTTCTTCGAATCATTGAAAAACCAACATCTCAGAGAATTCTTAATTAGTCCATTTTCCAATTATGAACCTTTTATCAGATTATCTGACTTGCTTCTAAGTTCATTATTTTTACGCAATCTGCGTGATTCACTAAAAAGAGATAGCGGCGTTACTCTGGAGATGCTGATGTTGCTAACAATACCAATTTCTATGCATTGCTTGAGTGACAGAAGGTCGATCGGAAGAAGTTTTGTGCTAACGGAAGTCACTAATGGGGGTGACGGAGTAAGAAAAAAACAAGCGGAAAACCTTGGTGATTTTTCCCGCGACTGCTTTCTCCGATTCGAACGATCTTTATCTGTTGAAAAGAATGGAAAGAGAGGGATACCTGCTTCCCACTCCTTAGGTTTGAACGAAGATATTTCCGCAGGTTCAACGAAAAAAAAGAAGCAAGTTCGCTATGATGCGGTGATTCCTCTGGTTTCCGGTAGATGGAAGGCATGCGTAGCGAGGGGTTTACTCCTTGGCAGAGATATATCCAAGGATGATCACGAAAGGATTCAAGTATTTTGTAGGGGTAGGCGTTTACAAAATCCAAGTAGGTTTTTCAAATTCTATAATGATCTGGTAGTTTCTAAAAACAACCAAATTGATTTTGATTCGTTATTCTTTTGGGAAAATCGTAACAAGCGAGATCCAGGTCGGTTACAAGCAACACAATTAAGAAACGACTCATTAGGTCCCGTAGTATTAAACTCCTACGACAAGGCATTACTTGAATCCGGAAATTCAGCAGATCAGCAGGGGGATGGGTCGGGATTTTACCCCGAGCGAGAAGCCTTTTCCAACTTGTCTTCATTTACGTATTGTGAGAAAACGACGTCGTTTCGTGGCTGTATATCCGGATTAGATTGTGGCAAAAGTGGGGAAGATTTTCCCATTCTACACACTTATTCACAAATGAGAAATGAATTAATAAATCGATTCACCAAATTTATCTCGACAATCGAGAAATCAAATCTGATTTCTATTGGGGCAATAGTTACTGACGTCAATAATAGCATCAAATCTGGGAAAGGATTTCCATTGGAAATGAAGGGCGACATGCCGCTTACTCAAATATCTGGCAAAAAACTTGGGCTAGCGAGTGGCAGACACCTCAACCTCAATGAGATTCTTCCAAACTATTTTCAAATATCTTTAGGTATACTTAGAAAAATAAGTAATCGAAGTGAAAATATTACTTTTTCAAACTTGAAAGAAGATAACATACATTCAATATATTCTTTAATTAGATTGTATGGACGAAGTAGAATCATACCTCTCTACTCAACGTACATATTTCTTTTCTATGACTATTTCTGCGCATTATCTGGTGAATATTTCCTACAAATCAAATATCGGTTGGATGGCTGGGCGGGGATCGGGGAGTACACCGGTGTAGCAAGAATTGCAACTGAAATAGTATTGAAATGGAAAGATAATGTAGGGCGCCTGCTGAACGAATATATTACCAATCAAATTGATGAGTATAGAAATGTTCAGTCAAATGTGCATAGATGGCTCGATACGACCGAGGAGTTGTCCTCTTTCCCCGCCGGGGAAGTTTTAAAGTATGACTTGGAGGAATCAATTTGCCGTGTATCAATAATAAGAAACGAATTACTAGGTAATATTGGTGTCAATCTCGGTAGTAACAATCAACAGAACGAAAAATATTTTCATCGATTTTTGAATGTTTTATTTATTTATAAAATGATTGTTGCTGAGGTTACTCGCCAGAAAGTTTTGATATATACCATTGATTATTGCATCGAAAAATTGAACGATATAGATCTCGAAAAATTAAACAAGATAGATCTCACGAAGCTTGATTTTCTATCAAGTTTATTCGATGGTTACATTGATGAACAGATACTTTTCATCAAAACAATTCTTGAGAGAAAAAAGAGTTTATTCATTGCATCCAAACTGTTAGTGGGTGAAAAATCGGTAGGCTCTTCGACCGAGCTGGAACCTGCAGTGACTCCCACTTCTATTGTGTTGCCCCGCGTCGAATCTATTCGGGCAGGATTTTCAAGCGATGATTTTTCCATTATGGCGAGGCAATTTTGGAATATGTTTCTGCATGATTTAAACCGTGGGGGAGGTTCAACTAGAGATATTGGTGATAATATCTCGAGATACATCTCCGATCAGTTTAATAAACTAAACCTTCTAGACGACTCATCTATACGGAACTGTGCCGGAAGCAACTTTATTCCGAAAATCAAAAGGAATTTTTTTATTGGGAGATGCAACGGTAGTTATCCCAACGTCTTAGAAAACTTCTATGTGGGCTCCGAAGATGAAACCATCTCATCTGATATCGTCTCATTTAGTTATCCCCAACTGTCGGATTCGTTGTCATCCAATTTATCGAAACAAACAGCGGGGGGGGTTGCTAGTCACGTACCCACACCGATTCAATTGATTTTCTCTAATCTGGATGAATCCACAGCATTAGTAACTCATTCAGATGGACTTTCCAATTCTATTTCGGATCTGAAGAGGTTACTGGCGAGTTTGAACTTATCTCCTCGTGAAATGATAGAATCATTTATATACTCGTGCAGTAGCGATGGAGTTTCTTTGGAGAAAACGTCGATAAACTCCGATTCATCGTCGGATCGGCAACCCCAACCTCGTCTCAAGAATTTGGTATTGGATCGGGTCTATCAGAAGAATTTGTCTATTAAGTATTTCTGGGAACCGGAAGAATTGGAAACATCTCATTGGTCGCTAAGACTCCCATTATGCAACGATGGAACATCGAGATCTCCAGCAGAATCGATTGGAAAGGGGGTTGCGCACGAAGATAGGGACTTCGCGGATCAATCTATCCGGAGGGGGGCTATTCGTCCATCCCACTTTATCAATTTCAATGAATTATTAAAAGATTTGAACAGATATAAGATCTCTTGGATCTTTTGGAAAGACAATATCGGCGAAAAATGGAGCTTATTTAGAGATTACATACCTTGGCTTTTTACCCCCACCTGGTGGAGATACTTCTACGATCTGATTAGAGAAACATATCCAGAAATAAGACTTAAAATAAGTTATGACTCAAATCATAATTTTACTAGGATTTATAAAGTAATTGCTGAAGATGTGGTAGATGGTGCGAAAGCCTATTTATCCCAAAGGCTGCAAAGCCTAGGATTGAAATTCGACAACGATTTCATCAATACTATAGTATCCGAGATAGGTCTTCTTATTTTCGAAGAAATTCCTGATGAAGCGGAGATTTTACATTCGGGAGGATGGTCAGTATCTCAATTTTCCGATAGGTCGATCTTATATTACCTCATTCTCTCAGTATTAATTGTTCTTGCATTATTCAAACACCCTTTGTCTGCCGTTTCGGGTTCCAATTCCTTTCATTCATGGAAACGTTTCAATACTATTGAATATTTGACAGACCCAACGCGTGGATCCTATTTGAAAGAGGTAATGCATTCCCCTTCGACAAGCATGTCAACGAGAGATCTACTAATCTATTCCGTGAATAGATTCTTGAATTATATAAATAATATAATCTTCTTCTTCTTTGTGAAAGATGAACTCGATTCATGGATATTTCGTAAAGAAAGCCCCGATATCCTAGATAGTAAGAAAGAACTACTGACTCAACATCTAGTAACGAATAAAATTCTTTATAGGTATGTGTCAAAATTGAATTCCAATTATGATTTGTTGAGCAACGAGATTTCTCATGAACCTTATCCACAAGAAAGATCTAATGTTTTGGCATACTTACGTCAATTCTGGCAAAATGATCTATTGAGTCACAAGATCCGTAAGTTGGATCCTGCGGAGAAGTGGGCTTTTTCCGCCCTCGAGAGAAATATTCTATTTTCAGTAACAACGAAACGAAGAGACAGTCTATTAAATATGCCATGTCGTGACATACCTATCTCACTCCAATCGGGATTATTACCATCTAAAGGAATTTTGCTAGTAGGACCCATAGAAACTGGCCGATCTTCCATTATTAGAGATGTAGCATTTGATTCCTACTTTCCAGTGGTGAAACTACCAATGAAAAAGCTGATATACAACCGATCCTTCTTTAATAATGCACGCGGAAATTTCATTTCAAAAGAAAGCGTACACCGATTAAATTTCGTTTTTGAACTGGCGAAAGAGATGTCTCCCTGTACACTATGGATTCAAGATATTCATGAATTGAATATTCATCGTTCGTATCATAAGTTAGAAGCTGATCCCAAATTCTTACTTTGCCAAATATTGAAAAGTATTGGTGACAGGCGCAGCAATTCCAACATCCGCGAGAATGTTGTTGTCGCTACGACTCACGTACCTGCGAGGGTAGATCCAGCTCCAGTAGCTCCGAACCGGTTAAACTTGATAAATTTTCGAAAATCCAACGGGTATCAACGTCAGAAAGAATTATCAATTCTATTACGTATCAAAGGTTGCGAAATGGAGGCTAATCCGCCCCTTCCTCTTTTTGAAGGTACTGGGTCTGGAACTACGGGTTATAGCAAACGAGATTTACTCCTTCTTGCCAATGAGGCGTTATTGATAGGTATTTCCAAAAGAAGTAAGATTATATGTAGCGACGCAATTGAATTAGCTTTACATAGACAACATTCGACTGCTAGTGATATGGGCAGTGGGATAGAATCCGGTTCTGAATGGGAAATCTTTTCTCAAAAGATAGCGGAAGCTACCTCAAAGAATAGTTTGCTAAATACTTATCTCACGAATACATATTTTGGTCGTAACGCGTTGAAAATGCGATTTTATTATTTGTCTAACTGGTATGTGGAACCCTCCGAGTCAACATTTAATGAATTCACTCTATTTTTGCATATCCTAGGGATACTAGCTGGATTAGTAGCTCGCGATTCGCTCCAAATGGATATGAGAAAGAGAGAAAATTTCATCGTTATTGACAAACTCGTAGAGAATGACTTGAACCTAGCTTGCGGTGTACTGGAAAACCTCTCGACTAATTTCTCACGTTCAGAAATTTGTAAAGACGGAAGTCGACGCAGTAATAGTCTTTCCTTTTCCATTCCTATCGATAAACCCAAGTATTGTTCAGGTGTAACCTCTACAAGTCGTTCTTTTAAATTTATGAGAAAGGGGGGGTTTAGCAGTCTAACCGACTTCGAACTGCAACAGTCACCCGAACTAATAAACTCAAGTCCGACGGAAGTGTCGCGCGAGATCACTTGGTCCCATAAGGCTTGGCGTCTCCGTTTCCTACGAAGCGGGGCTTATGAATTGATGGGGGTATCATCCGAACCCAATCATTTGTATAATTTAATTTTACTTTACCAAAATCGGAATTATATACCTCAACAAGATTTCGAATTCAATAAGATTAGGGGTGACAAAAGTAAATGGTGTGAGAAAAGCGAATATCTATTTAGTTTTGAAAAATCTGCGACTAATGTGACAGATAATTTGATTAAAAGATTGGAAAACCGGTTGGATAATATGTTGCTACGCGAGCAATTTCTCGAATTGGGACTATCCGGCGACTCATCTAATGAATACGAAACACACTGTAATCAATTAAATGAAACGACTCGACTCTTCGGGGGGCGCTTCATCTGGGATCCCATGCTTCTGTTCCAGTCAGATCCTAACGTTCCCTCCTCGCGTCGCAGCTTGTTGCCGACGAAAAAACTGGCGCGGAGGCTTTACACCATTTACGGTATGAGAAGGCAGCACCTTAATAAAATGTCAAATAAAAAAATTAAACATTTCTTCCTCTATAGCGAAGATAATCCGAAATTGAAACCTGACTCATCTATTAAGCGGTGGAATAATCCCCCTTTGGATAAAGAGGAGCGAGATTCCGAATACGTCAAAGAAACTTCCTCTATGGATATACATCTGCAATATCCGCAGACATTTAGTCCCGCTCGCTTTGATTCCTACGTGGTAGCAGAAGATTTTCCAGAGCGATTTATTCGATTTAGGCTTCTGGTTCATAGAAACAGATGGATGAGGCGAAACCGCTGCCCATTTCAGGATTTTCTTATTTATAATATGTTGCTTGAAATTTATTATCTATTCAATCCGTTCCGGTTTGGTAGGGCGTCACTGGATCGAACGACGAAACAATCTGTTCCGTGAAAGTTCATGGAACAAATCTTAGATACCCCTCATTCTGTCTAGATCTCTAGCAATATAACTAGAAGGCAAATCAGTAAAAGGAACATCTAGATTGTCCTTTTACTGATTTAAATAATTTTGTTGTAGCATATCAAGTAGTTAAGGAACTGAAAGCCATTTCCTATATGAGTCTTTCTGCTTAGAAAGAAGATTGAGAAGGAGCAATAGCTCCACAGGGATTTCGCAAAACAGCTTCTTAACATCACGCTTGGAGTAGATCTTTTATAAAATTGTGGATTTACTCCTTCCCCCAGATGACTTATTGATTCGCTTATTACAATCATTCGCTTATTACAAGCATTCAATACACCGCAATTTAAGCGGGGGACCCTCAAAAGCGACCTCTTAATAGGCAAGGTCCTCGCCTTGGGGGTATTCGATTCGAGGGGGGAGGGTAAGAACGCACAAATCTTTTTTTACTACTATTCAATTTTCAGAGCTGGAAATAGGTACGATAATGAATCATTCACTGGTTGGTGGATCATGGTCCAACGCAATTTGATTTGGCATATGTGGGAAACACAACTACCCAATTATTAGGAATTATTTACGTGGATTCGAACGAATCTCCTCGGGTAGGATTCGAACCTACGACCAATCGGTTAACAGCCGACCGCTCTACCGCTGAGCTACCGAGGAAAGTGGTAGGGGATTCAGTATCATACACACTCAGAGACCTTTGTTATTTCGTTCCTTGAATCGCTTCTAAATCTGTGAGACGTTAAACTTTCCTCGACATTTTGTGAAGTAGACTTCGCATACACTCTAACCTCCATTATAGGAGGAGGTGGCGGCGATAGCAATCCCATTTGGGTACCCAAATCGTGGGGGGGGGGGGGCAACCGGTCGAGGTCAAGATAAACCCCACAAGCCCCCCCACGATCTGTTCTGTATAGGTCGGTCACCAATTAATACTTCCTATTTCCCCCCCTCCAAGAAGCGTAGTAGAATAGCCGCAGGATTATCCTACCTCACAGAAAGAAGTAATATCTTTTAGAAATAAGAAGAGCAAAAATAAGAGATATAGAGATGGGGAAGATGAACAATAGTCGGGAGAAATGAACACGAATTGGAGCTTCGTGAAACGAAAGTAGCAGTTTACGGCAAGGGCGGAATTGGGAAATCAACAACTAGCTGCAACATGATAGCTCCGAGAAGTAATCCAAATAAATATTGAGATATCCTACCGTTCTTTCCATGTCGTATAATCTCTCCGCCAAAAAGATTTGATGTGCCAATTCCGTTGGTAAATCCATCGATTATCCATTGATCAAAATATAAAGTAACTTTACTAATTGAGATTGTACTATGCGCGGCGTAAGTGGAGTAATCTATATAACTCCGACTTGTGAACCAATTTTTAACAGAAAATAAAAAAGTATTTGATAAACTTCTATTTCTGAGTTTTCCAATTTTTCCGACGGAAGATTCATCAACTTGTCCATAAAATTTGAAAGAAATGAATAACCCAATAATAGACAAAATAAGCGAAGGGATCGAATTTGTCAATATCTCAATCAAATTTTCAAATTGTTTATTAATCTCGGAAGCAGGCGGAAGAAGTAGAAGCCAATCAAGTAGGAAGTCCCTACCAGATCCTCCCTCAGTTGGGTGAACTCCCAATAATCCAGCAAATACGGTGGGTATCGCTAGAATAATAAGAGGCAGTACCATACGAAAATTTGATTCTTGGGGATATAGCAAATTTCGATCAGACTGAGTTTGAATTCTTTTCGCCGAAATTTGGTTGTCTTTGGGGGTATACGCAGTCACAAAATTTTTTGCTTCTGTAACTTCGTCTTGTTCCGTATCTGATTTAGATATGAAATTTTTACAAGTTTGCCCCATAAGTAATTCTGGGTGAGTCCCACCCCATGAAGTAATAATAATTTCGGAGGGGAAAGGGGTGTCGAAATCGATGTTATTTATTTGATTAGCACGGAAATTTCCCTCGAAAGTAGGGAAGTAGATACGAGACATATAAGACGCGGTAAGTCCTGCTGTGGCAGAAGTAATCAATCCAAGATAGGGGGAGCGCATCCAACTCTCTGCAATAATTTGATCCTTAGACCAAAAACAAGAGAACGGGGGTATGCCGCATAGGGAAAGGGTACCTGAAGGAAAAGTAATTCCAGTAATTGGCATGTGTTTCCGTAAACCACCCATGAAATACATGTTTTGACTTTTAGTGGGGGAGTATCCGACCACCTTTTCCATGGAATGAATAACTGAACCAGAAGCTAAAAATGACAAAGCTTTCGAGTAAGCATGTGTAATGAGATGAAACAAAGCGGATCGGGAGGAACCAATACCCAAAGCTAGTACCATATACCCTAACTGAGACATGGTAGAGTAAGCCAGACCCTTTTTTAGATCTTTCTGGGCGAGAGCCAATGTGGCGCCTGGCGAGGTTGTCACTCCGCCTACCCAAGAAATAGCATACATGGTTGTAGGTAATGTCGAAATAAAGTCGAAAATTCGAGCTACGAGAAAAATTCCGGCAGCCACCATAGTAGCTGCGTGAATAAGAGCCGATATGGGCGTGGGTCCTTCCATGGCATCTGGTAACCATATATGAAGTGGAAATTGAGCAGACTTGGCAACCGGACCTAAAAAAAGTGAAAAGGCAATTGTATTAGCAAGAATCGGATTGGTAACGCCGTTGCTTCCCAATTCAATAAAATTACACAATTCAGAAATCTCGAAGCTACCGGTTATCCAGTAGATACCTAATATACCCAGCAATAACCCAAAATCCCCTACGCGGTTGGTTACAAAAGCTTTCTGACAAGCATTTGCAGCGCTCGATCTCGCAAACCAAAAACCTATTAACAAGTAAGGACGCATTCCAACTAATTCCCGGAAGACGTAAATCTGTATCAGGTTGGGACTAAAAACTAACCCCGACATTGACGCGGTAAACAAACTTAGATAGGCATAAAATCTGGCATATCCGTCGTGACGCATGTAACTATCGCTGTAAACCGTCACTGAAATACCCACGGTAGTAACTAGTATCGCCATAACGAGAGTAAGAGGATCAATTAGAAAACCTATTTTTAGATGGAAATTGCTTTTTAGAATCCAAGTCCACAAATGCTGTTGGATGGAGTGAGTTGCAACTTGTTTCCAAAAAAAGGAGAAAGAAAGAAACATGGCAACGACTAATGAAAAGGTGTTGAATGCGGCACACGGACGCCGTAAGCTTCGTGTTGCTTTTGGAAAAAAGAAAGAAGAGGATCCGGTCAAGCAAGAAGCTACCAATGGACACAGAGGGATGAGACAAGCATATTTACTTGAAAGTTCCACGAGCATATTAAATCCGAAGTCAATTTGTTATCATTTTCAACTTCTTTTGATTAGAAGTCAAAAGTAGAAATATGTGAACAATATGAAATAGAACATATGCACGCAGTTAAAATAATATTTAACTATAAACTATCCAAAATATCCTATTTGTACAATTTTTTTAGTTTCATATCCAATATATAACTTGACAATATTTGGAGATACCCGAGATACTTACCTCAGATAATTCAATTTTGTCTAGGTTTGCAAATCACATCCTCATTGTTTCTAGTATTGCAAATAAGAGAGATAAATAAAAATAGAAAATTAGGATGAATAAATATGCAATAGTTGACATCGGCGGTAGACAACTCCGAGTAGAAAAGGGAAGATTTTACGATGCTCAGCACCTTGTCCCAGCTAGACATGCATTGACGCCCGATGAAGAAGTATCAATAAATCGGGTTTTACTCATTCGTCACGGATCTGGCATCGATTTGGGATATCCATGGCTGAATGATGCAGTTGTCAGAGGCAGAATCTTACATGGTTGCTTCAATAAAAAACTCGTGATACAGCAGATTCACTCTAAGAAGAAAACATGACGAACTTTTGGATATAGAGAAAATACAATTCGATTCGTGGTTGATTCTATTCATTTCGGTGGTAGAGACTTAGCTAAATCTTAACTAGTAGTTTATATCGAGTTAATAGATACTTATAAAATTGATGTAACGACATAGAATTTTGCGGTTTCCTTATTTATATTTGTATGCGTTCATTTTTATTTAGTTTTTTTTTATTATATCTATTCCATTGATACGTATCAACATAGTTTTGAGCCAGTTGCAGGAAGAAGTGGTAAATATATGGCAGTCCCTAAAAAACGAACCTCTAAGTCGAAGAAGAAAATTCGTAATCGCGCATGGAGAAATAGACCCATGGAAGTAGCGTCAAGGGCTTTTTCTTTGGCCCAATCTGCTTTCACCGGTCGTTCAAAAAGTTTTTACTATATTTCGGGGGAGAAAGATCCCCCCTAAAAATTAGGGGATATATCTCATCCCCCCTGCCGTTTTTATTTGTAGGAGATGTTTGTATAATACTATCACTATCTACACATAAACTAAATGGCTGCTGGCTAGATAAAGAATTTTGAAACGGTAAAGAAACAGGAAGACATGACACTAACAACCAGTACTAGTACAACTGGGGCTAACAGAAAATTCAATTTTGTGGTGTAGAATACTTCACTGAAACTACAAAGTGTGGGAATTACACTTCTTCAAAGTATTGGCAAGGACGAAGTGCAAAACAGAAGACTCCGAAAAACGAAGAGTTAAAGATATTCATCTTTCGCTCTTTTTCTTTCGGAGTTTCTTAGATAGGACTTGGGGTGACAAAACACCTCCCATCTATACTTAAATTCATTTCAATTTATCAATTGCTTACTTATGAAACCTCATTAGCCTCTTTTTATAGACCCGGTGACCCCATCTGCATTCGGAATAGCAGGATTCGAACCTGCGACCTCCATCACCCCAAGATGGCGCGCTACCAAACTGCGCCATATCCCGTTATATATGTATATATACAGAAAGACATATATCTTTCTATATATGAAGTTACATACTAATGCCAACACCAGTTCTGCTTGTTCACAAGTCACTTGTTAATTTGGTAGTTCAGTTGTTGTAACAGCCTCTTCCAGGTGAACTTTTCTCGATTTCACCACTTTGACTACATCCGGAGTTAGTATACTTCTACATTTCGCGCAAGTGAACGTTGACGTACCATCCCAGACAGGTATAAAATAAGTATATAGATATACATCTATATATACATATACTTCTTCTAGCCGCTATGGTGAAACAGGTAGACACGCTGCTCTTAGGAAGCAGTGCCAGAGCATCTCGGTTCGAATCCGAGTAGCGGCATTCTAACCTTTATCAGGTTTTACCTCTTTTACCTCAATCATTTTGAATTGATAAAAAAAATGACCCGCCGATATGTAGATATTTCCGCGACATATATAGATATATTATAATTATATCCGATTCAATATACTTTTCAAATCAATAAAAATTAAGCAGTAATTTCTATCTAAGGTGTGGGGGCGGTAATCTCATCCTACTACTTCGCGTTAAAAACAAAAGAAAGTACTTCGATATCAATTGATTTGAAAATGATCAAGTCAAGTCGGCAAGTTTAATTAATTTACTGGTCTTCTTTTATTATGATGTATATCTATATGGAACGTGTTTTTATCGACATCTCATTTTTGATGCTTCTTTCTGCTACTTCGCTAAATTCGATCAATTTATTTCATGAATTTGATAAGCCAAGGAAACTTAGCAGGAGTGGTATGACAATTGCTTCCCCCTGTACGACGGAGTTTTTAGTAATCCGCTGGTTTCAAACTAAGCACTTACCATTGAGCAATTTGTACGAGTCGTCGATGTTTCCTTCGTGGAGCTTTCCTTTATTATACATAATGTTAGAAGTCAGAAATCAGAATGGGTTGTCGGGTGCAACTACAGCGCCGAGTGCTATGCTGACTCATGCCTTTGCTACTTTAGCTCTTCCTGAAGGGATGCAACAATCCACGCAATTGGTACCCGCTTTGCAGTCTCATCGGTCGATGACGCATGTAACTACAACGCTACTGAGTTATGCAACTCTGCTATGCGGATCTTTATCGGCAATATTTTCATCAAGTATTTCTTATGGTGAAACGAGAAATTACAGCGTTTTCGACTCGAAACGTAATTGTAGCGAGTGTAGTTGCTTATTGAAATTGGATGTTATTAGCAGAACCGATGTACGGAATTTTCCCCACATACTCGCCCCAAATTCAAAAAAATGTCAATTAATTAATCGATTAGATAGATGGACGTACCAAGCCATAAGTTTGGGATTTTCTTTGCTAACTATTGGTATACTTTCTGGAGCAGTGTGGGCTAATGAAGCTTGGGGATCTTACCGGAGCTGGGATCCCAAAGAAACTTGGGCGCTGGTAACTCGGTTGATACATGCTACCTACCTCCATACTAAAATAACTAACAGGGGGATGGGGGAGGGGCCGTCTGCGGCAGCATCAATAGGTTTTTCTCTAGTTTGGATTCGTTTTTTGGGAGTCAATTCGTTGGGAATTGGATTACACAACTACGGATGGCTGGTATAGAAACAAAATTGAAAATTGATAAATCAGAGATTGAAACATTTGATTCACTAGGTTTTCGATTAAGTCGAGTAAGCAAAATAAGAGTTAGTGGGGAAACATAATCAAAAAAGGGAAACAAAAACACACAAACAGCTAGTAGATAAACAGTAGGTAACTGTTTCTACCTGCTTGTCTGTTTCTGTTTCTCCATCCCAGTTTATTTTAATTTGCGCCAGCGGTTACGAGGATAAATTAAGTAAGAAATGACGAGCATACGTAGGTGTCGCTGATGTAGCTAAATTTGACAAGCTGTTTGACCAGAAATAAAATAAGTTTTTCTACTACCAAATTATCTGAAATAATATAATTTAATTTGGCTAAGTCGGGTTTTTTCCCCACTTTCACTTCGTAGCTGAATAGGAAAACAATATTGAGATAACTTCACTATTCCATAGAGGTAAAATTAAATTTGGATATGAGCCAATGCCTAGTATTGGTAAAAAGAGGCAAGTCAGGGTGAATACCTCCCTCGGACCAAAATCAATTAAAAAAGGATTTGATTCATTCGATAACTTGTAACCGTAAAACATCTGGCGTAACATGGATAACAAGTAGATGGGAGCCAATACTGTACCAATTGCCTCCAACACTGTAATTTGTGCTTTAAATGAAAATGAGTATTGCTTGCTGGTCACAACTCCCGGAAAGACCAAAAATTCCGCTACGAAACCGCTCATTCCTGGTAATGCAAGAGATGCCAACGAGAATGCACTAAACATAGTAAATAGTTTAGGCATCGAATTTGCTATTCCCCCCAATTCCTCAAGGAAGGGGGTACGCGTTCTGTCGCAGCAAGTACCCGCAAGGAAAAATAATGCCGCGCCGATTAATCCGTGGGAAATCATTTGCAACATGGCTCCATTAATACCCGCGTCTGTAACGGAGCCAATTCCGATGGCTACAAAACCCATATGGGAAATTGATGAGTAGGCTATCCTCCTCTTGAGATTATGCTGACTCATAGAAGCTAGAGAGGCATATACAACCTGAATTGCTCCAAACAATATTAGCCATGATCGAAAAAAGAGATGTGCATGAATAAGTAACTCCAAATTGATTCGAATCAGCCCGTATCCTCCCATTTTTAGTAATACCCCAGCTAGTAACATGCATGTGCTGTAATGTGCCTCTCCATGAGTATCTGGCAGCCAAGTATGAAGAGGAAATATTGGCAATTTCACTGCATAGGCAATTAAGAAACCTAAGTAAAGAGCAAATTCCAACGAGATGGGGTATGATTTGCCCACCAAATTTTGAATATCAAAAGAAGGCACCTGGTTTCCATAAAAACTCATGGTTAAAGCTGCTACCAAAAGAAAGATGGAGCCACCTGCTGTATATGAAACAAATTTCGTGGCCGAGTATGAACGTCTTTTCCCGCCCCATAAGCATAGAAGTAGATAGACCGGAATTAGCTCCAGTTCCCACATAAAGAAAAAAAGCAAGATGTCGCGGGAAACAAACAACCCAATTTGGCCACTATACGTAACTAACATTGAGAAATAGAATAGCCGTGCATTACGAGTGATCGGCCAAGCCGCTAAGGTTGCCAAGGTAGTTACAAAACCCGTAAGCAAAATAAGACTCATGGAAAATCCGTCGATACCTAATATCCAGTGGAAATTGATGAAGTTTATCCAATTGACTGTCTCTATTAACTGGATAGATTGAAAGTCAAATTGGAAATGACAATGAAAAATATAGGTAATCAGCGAGAATTCCAATATACAGATTCCTAGGGTATACCATCGTATGATTCTGTTTCCATCACGAGGCAAAATTGGAAGCAAAAAACCGGCAAAAATTGGAAAGAGGACGATAGTTGTTAGCCGAGGTACATTACTCATCACGGATAAAAAATAATTAATAAAAAATAATTTCTAATACGAAATAAACTGCGCGGGCAAAGTACGACGACTCGTACTCGGACTTCGCAATTCTGAAGCTTCGAGTACAAGTCAAAGTAATTGAAATTTCAATATTAATTTTTTTTCTGTTATTAATAGGCTAAACCCATACTGCGGGTGGTTTCAGCCCCTAGGTAGACGCGTACACTTAAAAAATCTGTTGGACAAGCGGATTCGCATCTTTTGCAACCTACGCAATCTTCTGTTCTAGGAGCAGAGGCTATCTGATTAGCCTTGCATCCATCCCAGGGTATCATTTCCAACACATCCGTGGGACAAGCCCTCACACACTGAGTGCAACCGATACATGTGTCATAGATTTTCACTGAATGTGCCATTGAGTTTACTTACTCCTATCAAATTTTTTCTTATTAGAAAGGTTGAAATAATAATTATTCTCCCCCATCCCTTATGCGGCTACCTATTTTTCCTAACCAGATGAAGTAATTCTTTTTCTTTTTAAATTTATCTAATCGCATCTCATTTTTTCTTTGAAATTTTTTTTTTCTTAAAAAAGAAATAACCTATCTCTGACATATAAGGAAGGTATTCAAACAATTTAATAAATGGAAGATATCATTTAGCTGAATAAGAAATCGATTAGATTGTGGGATAACCTCATCTATTTATCAATCACCATTTTAACAAATTAAATTGATCGATACGAGTAGATCTCCTATTTCGCTGAAGGGAAAGGGCAGTGGCTAATCCAGTGGCAGCCTCGGCAGCCGCAATGGCTATCGGGAATGTTGTAAATATCTCTCCCCCCGCTTGCTGATTTTGTAATAAATTTGAAAATGTGATAAAATTTAAATTAACTGCATTAAAGATTGACTCGAGACTCGTAAGTGCCCTAACCATATTTCTACTCGTAATTAAACCGAAGAATCCAACACACAGAAGGTAGGCACCTAAAATTAGCCCGTGTTCAAACATAATTTATTAAAGTTCTCCCCAAAAATTTTGGTAAATCAAATTTTCATTTTTCTCTTATTACCTCTTTTTGTTAAAGTTAGGCTTAATCAAGAAGACGAAGAATTATTGCTAGATGGTGAAAAATACGACTTCTTATCCGTCGTAATTGTGTCTTCGTCACGCGCTGGATTGATGGCTCCCACCAAAGCAACTAGAAGAAGTATTGAAAGAAGCTCGAACGGAACTAAAAACTCACTCAGTAACTTATATCCGAGTTGATGGGCGTCAATCGTGGGTGTATCTGCCGGAAGAGTCTCCGATTGATCGACAAAACTGGCATCAAACCATTTCGTGTTATAAATTGTACTAACCAATGTAAAGGAAAGCACTGCGCAAGCTCCTGAAGCGGTGAAGTGCCCTATGCCCCAAGTAGTATAACCGGATCGCATCGGTTTTTCAGTAACCATTACAGCAGACACGACTAATACATTTATAGCTCCTACATAAACAAGTGGTTGTGCGGCAGCTACGGAATCAGCATTCGATACGAAGTATAATAAAGATATACAGGTAAAAACCAACCCCGAAGAAAAAGCAGAGTGAACCACGTTATGAAATAATATTACGCCTAAACTTCCTAGTGGAATACCCAATTCTACTAGTGATAAAATAAATTCATGAATTAATTTAGATAGATTCATTGGACACAAGCACTTAGATATTTTATGATATTTCTACTTCCTATATTTTGTGCTCTCTCTTCTTCTTTTTTTTATTAAAGAAAAATAATCAAGTAGATAAATTCACCTTTCAAAAGATTCAATTAATTTACAGGTGATTAATTAAATGTTAAATTTTCTATCCCCAAACCTTTTGGCTTTCGGATAAAAAATTTAACGAGATAGAAAGCACTTGAATTGAAACATCTTGAGATATAGAAAGGGGTAAACGTCCCAAAGCCGTTTGATCTTGATTAAGTTCATGACGGTCATAACTGGAAAGTTCATATTCCTCAGTCATTGACAAGCAATTAGTTGGACAGTATTCGACACAGTTTCCGCAAAATATACAAACTCCGAAATCGATGCTATAGCTTTTCAACCGTTTTTTCTTAATGTCCTTGATCAATATCCAATCTACGACCGGCAGATTGACCGGACATACTCGAACACATACTTCGCAAGCAATACATTTATCAAATTCGAAATGGATACGCCCACGAAATCGTTCGGATGGTAAAATTTTTTCATACGGATATTGGACAGTTATGGGTGAACGATTCGAATGATCTGAAGTAACTGCGGAGCCTTGACCTATGTATTTTGCAGCTTCTACGGCTTGTTGCCCATAACTTCGAAATTCAATTAGTGTAGAAAACATGGGATAAATGAATCCAACCTGCCACTTATTTTTAGTACAGATAAACTTATATGTACGGAAAAAGAAACAAACAGCATATTTGCTTATTTTATTCTTTCTAATATATTAAAGAGATTTAACTTAAACTTAAATTGAAATAGGGGGGGGGGGGCTAACCTACCAGTAAAAGTTGAAATGAGGCTGTCAGCAACAAATTTCCCGAAGCAATAGGCAGAAGAAATTTCCATCCGAGATCTAGTAATTGATCTATTCTTACTCTAGGCAAAGTCCATCTTGTTAAAATAGAGATAAATATAAATAAATGAGATTTTGCTAATGTGATGGTGATACCCACCCCTGACCCCAACACGTCGAAGGACTGACCGTTAGAATCTGAAAATAGAGAATCCCGCCCGAAATTTTCGAGGAGGGAGATTGGGGAATCCCACCCACCCAGATATAAAATTGTCACAAACGGTGAGGAGGCTAACAAATTTGAGTGAGAACCAACATAAGATAGACCAAATTTTATTCCTGAATATTCGGTTTGATAACCTGCGACTAGCTCTTCTTCCGCTTCTGGCAGATCAAACGGCAACCTCTCACATTCTGCTAATGATGAAATGAAAAAAGCTACGAACCCTACGGGCTGACGCCACAGATTCCACCCCATGAAGCCATATTTGGATTGTGCTTTCACTATATCAACTGTACTCAAGCTGCCAGATAAGGGTAGTCGGCGGCAAGCCCCCGCCTCTAATTCAGAACCGTACATGAAGTTAGAATTTCATACGGCTCCTCATTAATTTCATGAGGAGCTATTAATCGTGCACAGCCAGTATCTGTGACTGAGATATAAATAGTCAACTCAAGTTAATGAGATTCCGTTTGCCATGACGAAGTAGTTGCTTCCGAATCTATCTCACCCTCATATCTTTTTTGTAAAGTGCGATTTGTTGTAAAACTTATAAAGTTGGACATATCTCTCTATCATTTCTAAATAGAAGAAGTGAAATTACTTCTAGTTCCACCCGAAAAGAAAGAAAAAATTGATTAGTTCGGCAACGTGCCTGTTGTACTAAGTTCCAGGCTGAAGTAGAAAAGCTTGTAATGTAATTAATTTTCTAATCATCACAACTATCGTGAGGGTTACTTCGTCCCAAGTGGTTATCATCACAGTGAACAGGACTATACTCGAGACTGAAACTTGTTGGATGCACTACTCAGCTGTCCCTACCGAGACTGAGTCTATCTCATGTGGGTAAATACTAGGAGAAGTAGGTAGAAATTTTCAACTTTCAACTCTTCAGACATCTCGGTGCTCAGGTTGCCCCGGGTTATTACCGAAATTTCCTCTGCTTCACAGCCTCTTGCGCATATTGGTGTTTCTTACTGCTCACTCTTATCTAATCCTAAGGGAAATTGAAGAATGACTAACTATTCCCGCGTCAAGTCCAGATAGATCCCAGACCTGGGGTAAGGCGGCATCTACCGCCCGGATATACGCCTACGCCCGCACATGGGGTATGGGATTTGAACCTGTAACTGCAAAGACGCCGTTTGATCTCACCCGAATAACTATTTGGATTTGGTTTATATTAGTTGGCAGTATCTTCATACTACTTATAGTAATAGCTAGAAGTTTCTATCTATTACTTTTATTTAGCGAATCGCACGTAGGGATGTAGATAATATACACAAAGCCAGGGGTATTTCGTAACTGATAGATTGGGCGGCAGCCCTGAGGCCGCCTAAAAAAGAGTATTTGTTATTTGAGGCATACCCCGCAATAAGAAGACCCAAAGGTACGACACTTGAAACAGCGACCCAAAAAAAAGCACCTATAGCCAGATCAGATAAAATAATAGCTTGGCCGAAGGGTATTACCAGGTAACTCATTAGGACTGGTATAACTACAACCGCTGGTCCGAGTGTAAATAACCAAGCATCACCTTTGGATGGAATGACGTCTTCCTTTAGTAAAAGTTTGATTCCATCTACCAAAGGTTGAATAATTCCCAGCGGACCCGCATATTCTGGTCCGACACGCTGTTGTACCCCTGCAGACACCTTTCGTTCGAGCCACACGATTACCAATACTCCCGTCGTGACTCCCGTAACTAAAATGAGAGTAGAAATTAGAATCCAAATTGATTCAGAGGAACTTGTTACAACCCCCAAATCATGAAATGATTGAACTAATTGTTTTCCATAGATTTCGATATAAGTTGCCATTTCAGCGATCAACCTCTCCCATAATGATGTCTATACTACCTAATATTGTCGTGATATCTGCGAGCTTCATTCCTTTTATCAATTGAGGAAGAATTTGCAAATTTATGAAACCGGGTGGACGAATCTTCCACCTCCAAGGAAACACGCCACCATCCCCAACCAGAAAGATTCCCAGTTCTCCCTTGGGGGCTTCTACTCCTACGTAATGTTCTTGTTTAGGTAACTTAAAGGTGGGAGAAGACTTCTTCCCGACGAACTGGTAATTAAAGGCACTCCAGTCTGCTTCTTTTTCTTGTTGAACGAGACGTCGACCCTCCAAATTTTCATATGGACCTCCCGGAAGAAGTTTCAACGCCTGTTTAATGATATTTATCGATTCCTTCATTTCGTCAATTCGTACTAAATAACGAGCTAAGGAATCTCCTTCCTCTTGCCACTTAATCTGCCAATCCAGGTTGTCATAACATTCATAGTGGTCAAGTTTGCGAAGATCCCACCGAACTCCCGAAGCCCGTAATACAGGTCCGGATAAACCCCAACTAATAGCGTCTTGTCTACTGGTGAAACCTACCCCCATTACTCGTTTTAAAAAAATAGGATTCCTTGTAATTAGTCGCTCATATTCATGAATTTTTGGGAGGCAGTAACGGCAGAAGTCTAGACATTTATCTACCCACCCGTAGGGTAAATCCGCGGCAACTCCCCCGATGCGGAAATAATTGTGCATCATTCGCATGCCGGTAGCAGCCTCAAATAAGTCATAAATCATTTCTCTTTCTCTAAATATATGGAAAAATGGAGTTTGCGCGCCAATGTCTGCCAAGAACGGCCCAAGCCATAACAAATGCGAAGCTATTCGGCTTAATTCGAGCATGATTACGCGTATATAGCTAGCTCTTCCGGGTATTTGAATATTTGCTAACTTCTCTGGCGCATTGACCGTTACTGCTTCGGTAAACATGGTGGCTAAATAATCCCACCTTGTTACGTACGGAAGATATTGTAAAGTCGTTCGGTTCTCAGCAATTTTCTCCATTCCTCGATGGAGATACCCCAAGATTGGTTCGCAATCAACAACATTTTCGCCATCTAAGACAACAACAAGCCGAAGAACACCATGCATAGATGGATGGTGAGGGCCCATGCTTACCGTAACTGGATCTAGTTCTTTAAGATACATACCCGTAAATTATTTCCTTTTCAGTAGATATCGTGGGATTTAGCTTCGCCAGAAGAAATAAGTTATGCCAACTACGACATGTTGAAGTGTCAAACCTCGACTCAACCCCTGACGCCCCCTCAAACCCCGAATACCCAAATTTTTCAGAATTTGGGCGTATAGAGCAGCATTCCCAGCGGATAGATAAATTAAAAGACGCTTACGTCTACCAAGTAATTTATGCAAACCTCTTCGGGAGGAGTAGTCTTTGGAGTGTGATTCTAGGTGGGAAGTTAGTTTCAAGATCTGATGAGTTAAATAGTAAATTTGGGAGGCAGTGAACCCAGTATCTTTGTTTCCACCAACTAGCTGCGCGTCAATATATTTATATTTATCCGTAGTAATAATGATAATAATTACGATTACTTGCTTCATGTCAAATCGATTATAAACTGTTTAGTCAGCAGTTGCATTAATGGCGCCTCGGACGAAAATGAAATCTTACCGCAGCAAGTAAGCGTGGGCATCTACGTCTCATCCACGGTTAGTTAGAGCTTCTGCTAAAATTCACATTATATATTATATAATTAATTGGAATTACCTACGTTTGGATAATTCCAACTAATCAAACATATGTTAAAATCTCTGTGTTGCACCTCATATTCCTTTGTTCTTGTTAATTACGAATGATAGGATACGTTCGAATTTTAAGCATTGCAAATCGGCTCCCAGTAGTAATGTTGAAGCAAAATCTACCGGTGCAAGCTAATTCCTCCAGACGGTGGCTTGGCCACAGAAATCGCTTAATTCTTTGAACTTCCTTTAGCCCTGGAAGCTCATATTCTTTTTTATTTTGAGGCCGTTCAATTTTCAATATGGAATCGAAGTTGAAGTCAAGGTAATGTGTTTTTGATTTCGTAGACCTCAAAATTAGCAGAGATCGGAGGAATCGTAATTCCCGTCGACGTCGTACAAGCAACAGATCTTCAATATTATAAATATGAGACCGCTTCTTATTTAATTCCGTGGCTAGAAGTGACAATTTTGAAATATAGGTATCGCTACAAATTTTTCCATATAGGCGTCTCCCAAGTCTGTTTCTCAACCTAGATCTAAATTTTAATAAGGGATTAATTATTTTGTATACCAAATTTTGGTCATCAAGTAATAGCGATAAACGATGAGCTGAAAGAATAGATAGGTCGTAGAAAAGACCAAGTTTCGTTGCTGCGTTGAAATAAAGGTCTAATAACTCAGAATCTACATCAGTATTCACACAAAGTGTTACAAGGTCGCGATCATCTCCTAACATTCTGGTAAGAGCTGTCAGGCTTCTCAAATTTTCTAATTTCGTTTCGGATTTCCATTTCCACCGGAATAGGTAGTCGATATCTTCTCTTTCATCTAGCATTATTTCGTATAGTTCATCGGCTACTTCTTGAAATCTACGATTTATATCTAATACTATGCCGTATGTAGTATTATCCTTCAAAATAGGATTTTTGGACCTCTTTGTTTTCTTCCTGAAGGAGCTTCTCGTTCTCGCAAAATCTGTAACTAGCCATGGCATCACATCAAATTTAGAGTTGAATTTAATTTCTGAATCAAAAATACGGAAGTTAGGTAATTCATTCATCACTCTCCGCCTTACTTTAATAATTTTTGAAATACGATTTTCACGACGAAACCTTTGTGCGGTAGCCTCTTGTCGGATAGAAAATTTTTGCATATCTCCATTTCGCACAAAGTCAATGAAACCGTGTAATAGATATCTACGTTTGCGGAGCTTACTGAGATTTATAATTTGATGCCTAAGTAAAGGTTTTTTGGCATATATAGAGTAATTATGCAATTCATTTTGAAGGATGCGATATTCCCGCTCATTTGCGATTTTTTCTTCGATATTGTTGAGTTCGTTCAAACAATCAAAACTGAGTCTCCATCTGTGAGGTGCTACGTCGCGCCACAAAGTTAGTGGCAAGTTGTAGCTGGAAAGGCAATCTAACCATTTGTTCCAATTATTTGTGTTTAGGTCGCATAATTTCCTCGGGAATCCCCATTCTTCCGCGCAGTTCAAAATTCGTTCATCAAATTTTTTCTTTGCAGTTTTATTAGTTATCTTACTAAACGAGATATCTGTGCAGTTACCTATTTCACTTGGATTTGAAATGTTACTTATTTCACTTGGATTTGAAATGTTTGAATCGTATTGAACGGAAAGTTCCGAGTACTCTCCCGGACAATTTGCAGATTGCTCAAGCCGGTAAGGGTTTGAATTACCATTCCAGCGTCCGTCATTTTTAGTTTTTTCCCCACGATTGCTCTCGCTAACAGCCGCCAATAAATTCAGGTTTAAATTTTCCGTCACGTTTAGATCCCAAATACTATTATAAAGATAAGCTTGAGATAACGATTGATTCTTGCCAAACTGTGACAATCTATTTTTCGTTCTGAGAAAAATTAAATCTGTTTCTTGAGTAATGGTATTAATTACTTCTACTAGTTGTGTTTGAAACGCAGCGAGATGGCCGAAGTAGTAATAGAACTCTCTGCTAATTTTTATGTACGAAATTGATGCTATCAAAATGAATTTCTCGGTTGCTTCTGCAATCATTATATGTAACTTCAAGGTTACCTCTTCAAAACCCGTTAATTCTTCTTTATCAAATTTTACGAAATTGGGAAAGTCTATATCCTTCAATCTATAATTTTTATTATCTCTAAGTGTAAAGTTTGAGGTTAATTCATCAGCTGGAGTTGTTTCAGTATCTGGTTGATTTACGTCAAACCCTTCGTCTAATGGAGTTGATAAGCTATTTCCATAATTATCCGCAACGAATTTTTCACTAGTTGATTTTCGACTGAAAATTTGTTTATCAATATTACTGACGGGTCGCATCTCCCTAGCAGTGTTAGTGGGTCCTCCATTTCTTCTACCAAAATTGAAATTTATTTCTTCATTTGTATCATTATTAAGTACAGGCCTTATCCGAGTATTATAAGTTGAGACAAAATCAGCTGAGACTCGTTCGGACTTAAAAAGTAGATCGAACTTTCTTAGTAGAATTAGATTTGGTTTCAACATTTTTTCCAAATTCAATTTGGAATCGAAAAAATGATAGGCTTGCTTGATTCTCAACGAAAATCCTTCTCTGCAAATTCGAATTAGTTCTTTTCCCACAGGCTTCCAGAATGAGGGTTGTTTCTGGATACTTCCAAAAGGTATATCTGTTTGATATCCCAAAGCAGTTAGATAGGTAAATCTAGTTCTCTTTCGTTTCAACCCTCTCCGTTTATTTGGAAATTTTTGACCTTCAATTAATTCAGCTTTCACATATTTATTACGAGGAGTCAATTGTTTTTTCCCCCCAACGGAGTGCCAGGGCTTAAGCTGAAACGGATACGCAATTTTTATCTGTATACCTTCCCTCAACCAGCGGGGGGGCAGTTGATCCTGGGAAAATTCCTCACCATCAAACGTACAATTAATATGAGTTTCCTTTTTCCATTTTGTCCAATCTTTATTCCATTCGGAATTTTGCCGGAGCAATATACGGCCAATGGATTTGAAAACTATAAGTACAGGTAATTTTATAAACTTGCGAAATCTCGACTGGAAAACTAGCATATAACCCCTTCCGTTATGAATGGGACCTATGTCTGATCTAGCTGCTACAGCTGAACGAGCAAGTTTCGACTGACTTAAAGCTTTTTCTGTCAATGGGAGAGAATTTAACTGTTGCCCAATTTGGTAATCCATAATCTTTTTCAAGCCAATAAGCGATTTTTCGTTTTTCGAACTCATTAATTGCTTAATAGGTAGTTGAAATTGAATTGGTATTTCCACCAATCTGGGAAAAAAAGCCGAACGTACTTTTTCTTGAAGTGTTTTCCATAGTAATGTTTTTCGTCTTCTGGATCGCATGGAACCTTTCAAAAATTTTCGGCGGAAATCAGATATTCTCGCATACCGTTTCACTAATTTTGTTGATCTGGGTTTTCCCTTCGCAAAAGTGAAGCCAACATTCCGTAATTTTCTGTGGCGAATATCGCCGTCTGCTCCCGGAAAATCAAACTCAGTGTCGAAATATAGCTCGTTGTTACGAGCCAGATTTATACCCAGATCCTCAATTTTGTGGAGTGTGCGTATTCTGTTACTTGGATTTGAGGGGTGTCTCCGACCACTTACCACAAATCTATTTGATAAAAAAATTTGATCAAATTTGTAATTTTCTTCTTGTCTTATATAAGTCATAAATAGTGATCGATCCTCGGGATCTAGGTTCATTATCTCTTCCCAAGTGATAACGGGCCCAGAAGGAGATTTTATCTTCCTGAGAATTTTTTGTACGTCATCGTCATACAAAACCCCCCGATTTTTAAACATAAATTGGAACATAAGTTTAGCTCTCACAGGCAAAGTTTCCCATGGTAGAGGATTTCTGTTTCTTCGTTTCAATTTCCGATTCTTCGCGGAAATCAAATCTTCGATAGAATTCTTTCTAGTTATGACGCCCCCTTTCCCCTTTTTGATTTTTTTCCTTGTCTCTAACTCATTCCAATCCCAGCTGGTCAAACCTAACTCATCTCCTGTTAAAAATGTTTGTGGCACTGGAATCCGCACACGTAAATTATTTATGAAGGGGTCGTAGACGTGGGGTATTCGTTCCCTACTACCACCGATCAATCGACTTCTTCTTTCCATCGCTTTCGAGAACGAAGACTTAGTATCCAAAACTTTGATTTGATCTAGTAATTTTTCTTGAAATATTTTGTTTCTCGCCAATTTTTGTAAAATCCAGCCTCGATATGAAAAGCGGGTTCCCACAAATTTATGGGGTCTCGGTAAAGATTCCCTCAATCATTTCTCAGAAATTGACAAACTGGGCGACGCTGCAACGCATAATCTATGTCTTCCATCACTTAAACACTTCTTGAAAAAATACGTAGATGTCTTTTCCCTGTAGAAGCTGTTATTGTTGCTGATGTCGAATCGGCTATTTTTGATGAATCGATTACCCCGATTTTCTCTCAAAGGGTCAAAAAAAGAGGTAGGCCACGGCTTGAAGAACCACCACAGAAATTCCGGATATTCAACAATTTCCCAATAAGACAATTCCTTATCGTGGGTTTCACTCAGGAACTTTACGGTCCAAAAAGAAACTGGAGCTCTACCCAGATAAATTAAGGCGTTTGTTACAAAAACAATACTAAAAGTTGTATAGATAGCACGTTTTACCAGTAAATATATTATTGGTGAATCTTTTTTTACACGAATCAAAAGAAGTTTGGACAAGTAGCTAAACGCCATGTGACCAGTTAACCAACCTAAAAAGCTAGTTAATACGAAGAATAAATTGTTGCTATAACGAAAGAAAAAGAGGTGGCTTAATCTCGCCAACACAGGATTTGGTAATAAAACGGGATTCAAAATTTGAAATAAAAAACTGTTGAGGAATAAACTAATTAACCGTGAATCGTGCAACGAGGTGACGGGACGCAAAATTTGATAATTCGGTAAGTCATTAATTGTTAAACAAAATATAACCATGTAAGGTATTGCCACAACGGTTAGCAAATGTGGCTTCGACAACAGGATATAGACCGGTGAAAAATATATTGACGAAATAGTTATTAGCTGCGCTAGCATTGAACCACTCAAGGAAACGATACCACTGATTTTTCCCCCCAAAAGAAAGGCTCTTACGCATAAGATTTGGGAAGGTCCAACGGGTAGTGTTGCGAGAAAGCCATAGTATAGGCCAAAAAGTATATAAGGACTTACCGATTTTAATCCAATTAGTGACAAACTATTTGATATATTTATATTCATTGTAGTCTTTTTGATGTACAGGTTTATTGCTCCGTCTGTTTCTATATTGATTTTCGCGCTTTTCCGCCTTCGTTTAGATCTATCAGTCGCTGGGTATTCCCCATCGCAAAATTTACTCTTTACTCTTTCGACACCCATGTCGATACCATATATATTATACATACGAATGCGAAATAATACAAATGATTTCTTAAAATTAGTTACAGATTCAAATTCTAAATTTGAATGAAGAATTTGTGTATTTCGTTATTTTTTTTTTCTACAATTGTAGAAAAAAAAAATAACGAAATACACAAACTCTTCATTTTTATCAAAAATTTTTGAGGGTGAATATATCTATAACTTCACGATAATTAAGTACTTACTATCTGCTTCGATAAGCTGCAGCAATCTGAGATAGAATTACTTCTACGCCGCAATGGACGAGTAACTAGCTCCGGAGCGTCTCTAGCATTGACAAATCCATGAATTTGTGCAAATGTAAACTCGACTGACCATTTGGTATCTATACCTCTAGCCTCCAAAGGATTGGCATGAGCCATCCCGGTAATTGCCAAATCCGGCTGTAGTTCATGCATACGTTGCACCTGGCTGTAGTTGTCGGGTTTTTCAACAATTCGAGGCATGGGCTTTTTCATCTCCTCACAGGTATGCTGCAAGAGCAACAATTCGGCAGCTTGATATCGCCTATCCATATACGGAATACCTACTTCATAAACAACCATTCCGGATCGAATTAAAAATCTTGCTATGGAAATTTCCAATAGATTATCTCCCATGAAAAAAACTGATTTACCACTTATTATTTTGAGGTAATCACTAAGCGTTTTCCGTATTTGACTCTCTCTTTCTTCGGGGCCGTCAGATTTTACACCAAACACTGAGCAAATTTTATCTATCCAAGCGCGTGTTCCATCGGGACCGATGGGAAAAGGCGCCCCGATCAGCTGACATTTCCTTCGACGCATCGACGTTGTCGCTGTCCGGCTCAGGAAGGGATTTATCCCACAGACGTAAACGCCTTCGCCTAAAGCAGGCAGTTCGTCGTATTTTTGCGAGGGTAGCCAACCCGATACAGGAACTGACTGACGTTTCGATTCCAAATTCAGTTGAGAAGCTACACTCGAAGGTAGAGATCCGAAAAGTACTAGGCTGCGTCTATTTAATTTACCCGTTTTTTCAAAAGATTTAGTATTTGTAGCAGCGTTATCCGCAACACGTTTAGTCACGTCTTCTTCCTGTTGGTTTGTATCACGAGGATAATATTCCGGACATCTATGCGTCATGGCAGCCGATGCAGTATCTTCTCCCTGAGTGAAGGCATGATCCAACCCGTTTGCCCGTGCAACTACAATCGGTATTCCCAGCTGCTTCTCTAATTTGGGCGCTATGCCCTCCGAATCCATTTTTATTATCTCTGTGGTGCAGGTGCCGATCCAGATAATGACACTGGGGTTTCTATCACTTTTTACTTGTAAGCAAATTTTTTCTAATTCTTTTTGATCATTCAACTGAGCTGAGATGTCTCCTTCTTCCGACTCCGCCATTGCATAACGAGGTTCCGCAAAAATCATGACTCCGAGAGCATTCTGCAAGGAGTAACCGCAAGTCTTCGTACCTACTACTAGGGAAAAACTATCTTCAATCTTTTGGTATAGCCAAGCTACGCAACTAATGGGACAGAAAGTGTGATAATTACCAGTCTCGCACTCAAAAGTGGGAATTTCAGGAGTTTCCATGAAAGTGTTTCCTTAGAAAGGTATAATTATATATGTATACGCGGAGACGCAGCCTATTTGTTACTAAATAATTGTAAAATCAAGTGGGACATTTCGTTGGTCACCTTGACTTTTTTCTTCCTTTTCCAGATTGGGATTTAAATAGAAATCGGAAAGTAAGCTAAATAATTCCCTATCTGGAATTTCTCGTGGTACGACTCCTTCTGGCTTAGATGAAGTCTAATCTGCTATATTTGGATAAAAGTCACAAACAAAATTTAGATTTGGTTGGCGTTCAGCCATTTCAAATGAAGTTTTTCCCTTTACCCTCGAAATACGAATATCTTCGACTAGAGGCAATACCTCCAATACGGGCATAGGGCAGGCTTCAACATATTTATCAATTAAGTCTCTTTCAGATGTTCGATTTCCCACTAAACCGGCTAACCGCAAAGGGTGGGTATGTGCCTTCTCCCTGACCGATGCAGCAATGCAATTCGCTGCGAAAAGGGCATCGAATCCATTATCAGTTATAATGACGCAGTAATCTGCGTAATTCAGCGGTGCAGCAAAGCCCCCGCAAACTACATCTCCCAGAACGTCGAATGATATAATGTCGTATTCATAAAAAGCATTTGATTCTTTCAATAGCTTGACTGTTTCTCCTACGACGTATCCCCCACAGCCTGCCCCCGCGGGGGGTCCGCCAGCTTCGACGCGGTCTACTCCACCATAACCCCTGTAAATTACATCTTCTGGCCACACGTCTTCGTAATGATAATCTTTTGATTGTAAAGTATCTATAATTGTAGGTATCAAAAATCCCGTGAGAGTGAACGTACTATCATGTTTAGGATCACAACCAATTTGTGGTATCCGTTTTCCCCGTCTAGCTAAGGCTGTCGATATGTTGCAGCTAGTTGTTGATTTCCCAATTCCGCCCTTGCCGTAAACTGCTACTTTCATTTCACGAAGCTCCAATTCGTGTTCATTTCTCCCGACTATTGTTCATCTTCCCCATCTCTATATCTCTTATTTTTGCTCTTCTTATTTCTAAAAGATATTACTTCTTTCTGTGAGGTAGGATAATCCTGCGGCTATTCTACTACGCTTCTTGGAGGGGGGGAAATAGGAAGTATTAATTGGTGACCGACCTATACAGAACAGATCGTGGGGGGGCTTGTGGGGTTTATCTTGACCTCGACCGGTTGCCCCCCCCCCCCCACGATTTGGGTACCCAAATGGGATTGCTATCGCCGCCACCTCCTCCTATAATGGAGGTTAGAGTGTATGCGAAGTCTACTTCACAAAATGTCGAGGAAAGTTTAACGTCTCACAGATTTAGAAGCGATTCAAGGAACGAAATAACAAAGGTCTCTGAGTGTGTATGATACTGAATCCCCTACCACTTTCCTCGGTAGCTCAGCGGTAGAGCGGTCGGCTGTTAACCGATTGGTCGTAGGTTCGAATCCTACCCGAGGAGATTCGTTCGAATCCACGTAAATAATTCCTAATAATTGGGTAGTTGTGTTTCCCACATATGCCAAATCAAATTGCGTTGGACCATGATCCACCAACCAGTGAATGATTCATTATCGTACCTATTTCCAGCTCTGAAAATTGAATAGTAGTAAAAAAAGATTTGTGCGTTCTTACCCTCCCCCCTCGAATCGAATACCCCCAAGGCGAGGACCTTGCCTATTAAGAGGTCGCTTTTGAGGGTCCCCCGCTTAAATTGCGGTGTATTGAATGCTTGTAATAAGCGAATGATTGTAATAAGCGAATCAATAAGTCATCTGGGGGAAGGAGTAAATCCACAATTTTATAAAAGATCTACTCCAAGCGTGATGTTAAGAAGCTGTTTTGCGAAATCCCTGTGGAGCTATTGCTCCTTCTCAATCTTCTTTCTAAGCAGAAAGACTCATATAGGAAATGGCTTTCAGTTCCTTAACTACTTGATATGCTACAACAAAATTATTTAAATCAGTAAAAGGACAATCTAGATGTTCCTTTTACTGATTTGCCTTCTAGTTATATTGCTAGAGATCTAGACAGAATGAGGGGTATCTAAGATTTGTTCCATGAACTTTCACGGAACAGATTGTTTCGTCGTTCGATCCAGTGACGCCCTACCAAACCGGAACGGATTGAATAGATATTAATAAATTTCAAGCAACATATTATAAATAAGAAAATCCTGAAATGGGCAGCGGTTTCGCCTCATCCATCTGTTTCTATGAACCAGAAGCCTAAATCGAATAAATCGCTCTGGAAAATCTTCTGCTACCACGTAGGAATCAAAGCGAGCGGGACTAAATGTCTGCGGATATTGCAGATGTATATCCATAGAGGAAGTTTCTTTGACGTATTCGGAATCTCGCTCCTCTTTATCCAAAGGGGGATTATTCCACCGCTTAATAGATGAGTCAGGTTTCAATTTCGGATTATCTTCGCTATAGAGGAAGAAATGTTTAATTTTTTTATTTGACATTTTATTAAGGTGCTGCCTTCTCATACCGTAAATGGTGTAAAGCCTCCGCGCCAGTTTTTTCGTCGGCAACAAGCTGCGACGCGAGGAGGGAACGTTAGGATCTGACTGGAACAGAAGCATGGGATCCCAGATGAAGCGCCCCCCGAAGAGTCGAGTCGTTTCATTTAATTGATTACAGTGTGTTTCGTATTCATTAGATGAGTCGCCGGATAGTCCCAATTCGAGAAATTGCTCGCGTAGCAACATATTATCCAACCGGTTTTCCAATCTTTTAATCAAATTATCTGTCACATTAGTCGCAGATTTTTCAAAACTAAATAGATATTCGCTTTTCTCACACCATTTACTTTTGTCACCCCTAATCTTATTGAATTCGAAATCTTGTTGAGGTATATAATTCCGATTTTGGTAAAGTAAAATTAAATTATACAAATGATTGGGTTCGGATGATACCCCCATCAATTCATAAGCCCCGCTTCGTAGGAAACGGAGACGCCAAGCCTTATGGGACCAAGTGATCTCGCGCGACACTTCCGTCGGACTTGAGTTTATTAGTTCGGGTGACTGTTGCAGTTCGAAGTCGGTTAGACTGCTAAACCCCCCCTTTCTCATAAATTTAAAAGAACGACTTGTAGAGGTTACACCTGAACAATACTTGGGTTTATCGATAGGAATGGAAAAGGAAAGACTATTACTGCGTCGACTTCCGTCTTTACAAATTTCTGAACGTGAGAAATTAGTCGAGAGGTTTTCCAGTACACCGCAAGCTAGGTTCAAGTCATTCTCTACGAGTTTGTCAATAACGATGAAATTTTCTCTCTTTCTCATATCCATTTGGAGCGAATCGCGAGCTACTAATCCAGCTAGTATCCCTAGGATATGCAAAAATAGAGTGAATTCATTAAATGTTGACTCGGAGGGTTCCACATACCAGTTAGACAAATAATAAAATCGCATTTTCAACGCGTTACGACCAAAATATGTATTCGTGAGATAAGTATTTAGCAAACTATTCTTTGAGGTAGCTTCCGCTATCTTTTGAGAAAAGATTTCCCATTCAGAACCGGATTCTATCCCACTGCCCATATCACTAGCAGTCGAATGTTGTCTATGTAAAGCTAATTCAATTGCGTCGCTACATATAATCTTACTTCTTTTGGAAATACCTATCAATAACGCCTCATTGGCAAGAAGGAGTAAATCTCGTTTGCTATAACCCGTAGTTCCAGACCCAGTACCTTCAAAAAGAGGAAGGGGCGGATTAGCCTCCATTTCGCAACCTTTGATACGTAATAGAATTGATAATTCTTTCTGACGTTGATACCCGTTGGATTTTCGAAAATTTATCAATTAGTTTAACCGGTTCGGAGCTACTGGAGCTGGATCTACCCTCGCAGGTACGTGAGTCGTAGCGACAACAACATTCTCGCGGATGTTGGAATTGCTGCGCCTGTCACCAATACTTTTCAATATTTGGCAAAGTAAGAATTTGGGATCAGCTTCTAACTTATGATACGAACGATGAATATTCAATTCATGAATATCTTGAATCCATAGTGTACAGGGAGACATCTCTTTCGCCAGTTCAAAAACGAAATTTAATCGGTGTACGCTTTCTTTTGAAATGAAATTTCCGCGTGCATTATTAAAGAAGGATCGGTTGTATATCAGCTTTTTCATTGGTAGTTTCACCACTGGAAAGTAGGAATCAAATGCTACATCTCTAATAATGGAAGATCGGCCAGTTTCTATGGGTCCTACTAGCAAAATTCCTTTAGATGGTAATAATCCCGATTGGAGTGAGATAGGTATGTCACGACATGGCATATTTAATAGACTGTCTCTTCGTTTCGTTGTTACTGAAAATAGAATATTTCTCTCGAGGGCGGAAAAAGCCCACTTCTCCGCAGGATCCAACTTACGGATCTTGTGACTCAATAGATCATTTTGCCAGAATTGACGTAAGTATGCCAAAACATTAGATCTTTCTTGTGGATAAGGTTCATGAGAAATCTCGTTGCTCAACAAATCATAATTGGAATTCAATTTTGACACATACCTATAAAGAATTTTATTCGTTACTAGATGTTGAGTCAGTAGTTCTTTCTTACTATCTAGGATATCGGGGCTTTCTTTACGAAATATCCATGAATCGAGTTCATCTTTCACAAAGAAGAAGAAGATTATATTATTTATATAATTCAAGAATCTATTCACGGAATAGATTAGTAGATCTCTCGTTGACATGCTTGTCGAAGGGGAATGCATTACCTCTTTCAAATAGGATCCACGCGTTGGGTCTGTCAAATATTCAATAGTATTGAAACGTTTCCATGAATGAAAGGAATTGGAACCCGAAACGGCAGACAAAGGGTGTTTGAATAATGCAAGAACAATTAATACTGAGAGAATGAGGTAATATAAGATCGACCTATCGGAAAATTGAGATACTGACCATCCTCCCGAATGTAAAATCTCCGCTTCATCAGGAATTTCTTCGAAAATAAGAAGACCTATCTCGGATACTATAGTATTGATGAAATCGTTGTCGAATTTCAATCCTAGGCTTTGCAGCCTTTGGGATAAATAGGCTTTCGCACCATCTACCACATCTTCAGCAATTACTTTATAAATCCTAGTAAAATTATGATTTGAGTCATAACTTATTTTAAGTCTTATTTCTGGATATGTTTCTCTAATCAGATCGTAGAAGTATCTCCACCAGGTGGGGGTAAAAAGCCAAGGTATGTAATCTCTAAATAAGCTCCATTTTTCGCCGATATTGTCTTTCCAAAAGATCCAAGAGATCTTATATCTGTTCAAATCTTTTAATAATTCATTGAAATTGATAAAGTGGGATGGACGAATAGCCCCCCTCCGGATAGATTGATCCGCGAAGTCCCTATCTTCGTGCGCAACCCCCTTTCCAATCGATTCTGCTGGAGATCTCGATGTTCCATCGTTGCATAATGGGAGTCTTAGCGACCAATGAGATGTTTCCAATTCTTCCGGTTCCCAGAAATACTTAATAGACAAATTCTTCTGATAGACCCGATCCAATACCAAATTCTTGAGACGAGGTTGGGGTTGCCGATCCGACGATGAATCGGAGTTTATCGACGTTTTCTCCAAAGAAACTCCATCGCTACTGCACGAGTATATAAATGATTCTATCATTTCACGAGGAGATAAGTTCAAACTCGCCAGTAACCTCTTCAGATCCGAAATAGAATTGGAAAGTCCATCTGAATGAGTTACTAATGCTGTGGATTCATCCAGATTAGAGAAAATCAATTGAATCGGTGTGGGTACGTGACTAGCAACCCCCCCCGCTGTTTGTTTCGATAAATTGGATGACAACGAATCCGACAGTTGGGGATAACTAAATGAGACGATATCAGATGAGATGGTTTCATCTTCGGAGCCCACATAGAAGTTTTCTAAGACGTTGGGATAACTACCGTTGCATCTCCCAATAAAAAAATTCCTTTTGATTTTCGGAATAAAGTTGCTTCCGGCACAGTTCCGTATAGATGAGTCGTCTAGAAGGTTTAGTTTATTAAACTGATCGGAGATGTATCTCGAGATATTATCACCAATATCTCTAGTTGAACCTCCCCCACGGTTTAAATCATGCAGAAACATATTCCAAAATTGCCTCGCCATAATGGAAAAATCATCGCTTGAAAATCCTGCCCGAATAGATTCGACGCGGGGCAACACAATAGAAGTGGGAGTCACTGCAGGTTCCAGCTCGGTCGAAGAGCCTACCGATTTTTCACCCACTAACAGTTTGGATGCAATGAATAAACTCTTTTTTCTCTCAAGAATTGTTTTGATGAAAAGTATCTGTTCATCAATGTAACCATCGAATAAACTTGATAGAAAATCAAGCTTCGTGAGATCTATCTTGTTTAATTTTTCGAGATCTATATCGTTCAATTTTTCGATGCAATAATCAATGGTATATATCAAAACTTTCTGGCGAGTAACCTCAGCAACAATCATTTTATAAATAAATAAAACATTCAAAAATCGATGAAAATATTTTTCGTTCTGTTGATTGTTACTACCGAGATTGACACCAATATTACCTAGTAATTCGTTTCTTATTATTGATACACGGCAAATTGATTCCTCCAAGTCATACTTTAAAACTTCCCCGGCGGGGAAAGAGGACAACTCCTCGGTCGTATCGAGCCATCTATGCACATTTGACTGAACATTTCTATACTCATCAATTTGATTGGTAATATATTCGTTCAGCAGGCGCCCTACATTATCTTTCCATTTCAATACTATTTCAGTTGCAATTCTTGCTACACCGGTGTACTCCCCGATCCCCGCCCAGCCATCCAACCGATATTTGATTTGTAGGAAATATTCACCAGATAATGCGCAGAAATAGTCATAGAAAAGAAATATGTACGTTGAGTAGAGAGGTATGATTCTACTTCGTCCATACAATCTAATTAAAGAATATATTGAATGTATGTTATCTTCTTTCAAGTTTGAAAAAGTAATATTTTCACTTCGATTACTTATTTTTCTAAGTATACCTAAAGATATTTGAAAATAGTTTGGAAGAATCTCATTGAGGTTGAGGTGTCTGCCACTCGCTAGCCCAAGTTTTTTGCCAGATATTTGAGTAAGCGGCATGTCGCCCTTCATTTCCAATGGAAATCCTTTCCCAGATTTGATGCTATTATTGACGTCAGTAACTATTGCCCCAATAGAAATCAGATTTGATTTCTCGATTGTCGAGATAAATTTGGTGAATCGATTTATTAATTCATTTCTCATTTGTGAATAAGTGTGTAGAATGGGAAAATCTTCCCCACTTTTGCCACAATCTAATCCGGATATACAGCCACGAAACGACGTCGTTTTCTCACAATACGTAAATGAAGACAAGTTGGAAAAGGCTTCTCGCTCGGGGTAAAATCCCGACCCATCCCCCTGCTGATCTGCTGAATTTCCGGATTCAAGTAATGCCTTGTCGTAGGAGTTTAATACTACGGGACCTAATGAGTCGTTTCTTAATTGTGTTGCTTGTAACCGACCTGGATCTCGCTTGTTACGATTTTCCCAAAAGAATAACGAATCAAAATCAATTTGGTTGTTTTTAGAAACTACCAGATCATTATAGAATTTGAAAAACCTACTTGGATTTTGTAAACGCCTACCCCTACAAAATACTTGAATCCTTTCGTGATCATCCTTGGATATATCTCTGCCAAGGAGTAAACCCCTCGCTACGCATGCCTTCCATCTACCGGAAACCAGAGGAATCACCGCATCATAGCGAACTTGCTTCTTTTTTTTCGTTGAACCTGCGGAAATATCTTCGTTCAAACCTAAGGAGTGGGAAGCAGGTATCCCTCTCTTTCCATTCTTTTCAACAGATAAAGATCGTTCGAATCGGAGAAAGCAGTCGCGGGAAAAATCACCAAGGTTTTCCGCTTGTTTTTTTCTTACTCCGTCACCCCCATTAGTGACTTCCGTTAGCACAAAACTTCTTCCGATCGACCTTCTGTCACTCAAGCAATGCATAGAAATTGGTATTGTTAGCAACATCAGCATCTCCAGAGTAACGCCGCTATCTCTTTTTAGTGAATCACGCAGATTGCGTAAAAATAATGAACTTAGAAGCAAGTCAGATAATCTGATAAAAGGTTCATAATTGGAAAATGGACTAATTAAGAATTCTCTGAGATGTTGGTTTTTCAATGATTCGAAGAAGTGATCCAATGGAATGACTTCTATTAACTCCGAAATTTCAGATGAGAAATTTGGACTTCCTATTTTTTTTCTTGCCACCTTTTTTACCTTACTTTCTTTTTTCATATTAATTCTATGCGGTAGATACTATCTATTTCCCACTTTTATTATATCAAAAATTTTGAAAATTTCAAGATAAGATGGAATACATATTTCAAACGAGTCTAGTGATTTCTGTGAATAGTCGTATCCAAAACTGGAATTAGATCGGGAATTATAAATTATTACCGTTAAGGAGACCCACACATGTCCTATCCACCTTATAAGTCTTTCTCTGTGCAGAGCGGTGGGATCAAATTACCCAATCGGATGGGCGAACGACGGGGATTGAACCCGCGCGTGATGGATCCACAATCCATTGCCTTGATCCACTTGGCTACGTCCGCCCCCTCTGTTGATTTAGTTGACTCCGTCCTCCCGGACGTGAACGAGATCTATCCGTTAGGCAAGCAAGCTAGATAGGTCTTTCGGTTGATACACATACATATCAGCTGTATGTCTATAGCGAGACAATAGAAAATCTTTGAAATGGGGGATACATTCCCCCTTTTATCCAAAAGATGGGGGTGAGAGATTAAAAGTATTCCGCAAATCAGAATAGGAAACTTTGTAATCTAAACTTTGTAATCTATTAAATTGCAAAAGGATATTCCAAATAGTTTTCAGAATTCAAGGTCGGAAACTGGTAATCACGAAATTGTGACAAGCTGTTATCACTCTTTCCATCCGTTCCACCGCACGAACCTCTATCTCATTGGACACCAAATCTCCCCCTCTTCTGAGGTTGAGAGATTTGACATCCAGTTGTGCTGCATAACCAGACGGATGTTATCCGTTTATAGAGGGAGCTTCAACAGAAGCCAAGTCTAGGGGGAAGTTATGAGCGTTACGTTCATGCATGACTTCCATACCTAGGTTAGCACGGTTTATGATATCAGCCCAGGTGTTTATAACACGACCTTGGCTGTCAACCACGGATTGGTTGAAGTTAAAACCATTCAAGTTAAACGCCATAGTGCTAATGCCTAAAGCAGTGAACCAAATACCTACTACAGGCCAAGCAGCTAAAAAGAAGTGCAGAGAACGAGAATTGTTGAAGCTAGCATATTGGAAGATCAAACGACCGAAATAGCCGTGAGCAGCTACGATGTTGTAAGTTTCTTCTTCTTGGCCGAACTTGTAACCTGCATTGGCAGACTCATTCTCAGTTGTTTCTCTGATCAAACTAGAAGTTACCAAAGAACCATGCATAGCACTGAATAGAGAGCCGCCGAATACGCCAGCTACACCCAACATGTGGAAGGGATGCATAAGGATATTGTGCTCAGCCTGGAAGACGATCATGAAGTTGAAAGTACCAGAAATGCCTAGAGGCATACCGTCGGAGAAACTTCCTTGACCAATTGGGTAGATCAAGAAGACGGCGGCAGCAGCTGCGACAGGAGCCGAGTACGCAACAGCGATCCAAGGACGCATACCTAGACGGAAGCTTAGTTCCCATTCGCGACCCATGTAGCAAGCTACACCAAGTAGGAAGTGAAGAACGATAAGTTCGTAGGGACCACCATTATAAAGCCATTCATCGACGGAAGCTGCTTCCCAGATTGGGTAGAAATGTAACCCAATAGCTGCAGAAGTAGGGATGATAGCACCAGAGATAATGTTGTTACCGTATAACAAAGAACCAGAAACGGGTTCGCGAATACCATCAATATCTACAGGAGGAGCTGCGACAAAAGCAATGATGAATACAGAGGTTGCGGTTAGCAAGGTGGGAATCATCAAGACACCGAACCATCCGATGTAAAGACGGTTTTCGGTGCTGGTAATCCAGTCGCAGAAGCGACCCCATAGGCTTGCGCTTTCGCGTCGTTCTAAAGTTGCGGTCATGGTAATTTTTAGTTTTCAAGGAATAATTAGTGATTCCCCAGGCTAGTAAGCTTGTTAATTTATAATATATCACAAAAATCTACCTGTGTCAACCAAAATTCATTGAGTCTCCAGAATTCTCGGATATGGGGGCTTCTTCTCAATATCTCAAACAATTTTTACTCCATGCGATGCGCGTCCCACTCAAAATCAGTCTCTGAAAAACTGGTCATACGTCAAGCCTTTCTGCAATGCACTCCGCAATTCTGCATTGCCCCACCCCTCCCCCCCCCCCCGCTATCCTATTAGGAGGAGTGAGTCTAATAATTAACAACCTGAGGGGGAGGAGAAGTAGTTAGTAGTTGCCAATCCCCACTTGTGGCTTAGACATCCCCCATTCGCCGTTCACCGCTGACTCAACAATTTCTTCGTAGTCTTTTTTGATTGCCAGATAGTTTGTGCCCCGGTTCCAATCCGCAGCGAAAATATTGTGGATTGGAACGAATCTAAAACTAACGGAAATGGGCAAAAGCTTTGTTGGCTTCCGCAACTTTATGAGTCTCCTCTCTCTTCCGTATGGCACTACCAGAATTTCTGGCTGCATCCATCGATTCATCACTCGATCTTAAAGCCATACTTCGACCTGAGCGTTTTCGACACGCGATTAATGACCACCGGATAGCCGAAGCTTTTCCCTCTGCCGGTGCTACTTCAACGGGAACTCGATAAGTTGATCCACCTACACGTTTGGTTTCTGTCACTACGTCGGGAGTTACCCCGCGCACTGCCTGTCGCAGAACAGACAGTGGGTTCCTATTTGTCTTCCTAATCCGCTTCATAGCCTGATAAAAAATCTGATAAGCTAGTGATTTTTTGCCATTTTTTAGGATACGATCAACTAGCATATTTACTAATCGATTACGATAAATTGGATCTGATTCGATATTTTTATTTCTGTTCACTACACTGCTCCGATGTAACACGAGTTTACAAATATAAATACGTCAGATTTCAATCAATTCTTTTATTTCGATGTATCTTAGGCTACTATTTTGGCTTTTTCACTCCATATTGTAGGGTGGATCCGCCAGTTAGTCGGGGATCTCCCTCCAAACTGCACATGCGACTTTGATCGAATACAGCTTTCCACATGATTGAATAGAAACTATTCAAATGATTTCGAACAAATTCTTCTCTGGGGTGCAAATCATATTTACCCATTGCGTATTGGGTATCCGTTTTCTCCCACTCCGCGGATGAAGAAGTCGAAGTGTAGGTATAAGAGGAGAAAATCTTGCAATTTAGTTATCTTACTAGCAATGTCCGTAGGTTTATCAATCCAACCAGTAGATGTGCATAAAGCCTTTACTAAATCTCCGTAGTCGTAATCTAAACCTGTTCCAGGAGGAAGAGACGTCCCAAGATTTACCAGGTGGGAGTCCAGGTAAAACTCAACTTACTGGGATAGAACACCTTAGACACCAAGTTGTTTCACACAAATAGATAGGTAGTTATCAATTTCTATCAATCTCTGTAGTAGCAGGCTTCAGTCCCCTTGCAATGCTGGGTCAGCTACACATTTAACATATCAGAACAACTGATACGGAATCGTCGCAGTGATACAAGTTGTGACAATGTTCTGCAACGCACTAGAACGCCCTTTTTTACGATCCTTCACTCCTACAGCATCTAAGGTTCCTCTAACAATGTGATACCTAACACCAGGTAGGTCTTTGACCCTTCCGCCTCTCACGGGGACCACCGAATGTTCCTGCAAATTATGGCCAATACCTGGTATGTAAGCCGTTACCTCAAACTTGGAGGTTAATCGAACTCTCGCGACTTTACGTAGGGCAGAGTTGGGTTTTTTTGGCGTAGTCATGAAATAGTCGCAGCTTCAATGTCACTATACGGAACCGTACGTGAGATTCCCACCTCATACGGCTCCTCGTCATTCAATTACCCCCGAGATGAAAAGAGGAGTCCAAAATTCCTCCCAATTGTTTTCAACTAGAAATACAAAATAGAGAAAATACGAAATAAAGATAAAAAATGAAATCCCTTTCAATTTCTTTTTGAGGTTTCGGCTTTGCACCCCACTCATATCCCGGATCCCATTATTTTTCATAAATAATGCAGGTAGAAAGATGAAAAATCTCTCAAATCGATGGGTAGATTTGTTAACGAGTTCCCCGTTTTTGTGCAAGTAATATGATGCGGATGGAGTATGAAGGAGATTGACGAGTCGGTATCAGCTTATCCGCATCATTAATCATTTTTTGATAAGGAATCCATTTTGAAATGGAGACAGTTTTGATGTCTCACTCTCGTTCTTTATTTTGTTTTGACGAGGCTATCTGAGGAGGATTCGGCAACCTAACGCCAACGAACTACCTAACAAGTAGGTGAGCTAAAATATGGAGTAGGTAGGATCCAATCGCTACCTAAAGTTTGCCAGCGACGATGCTGAAGTAGCAACGAAAGAGAAAGAAGAAGAAAGATAAGTTAAGGTTACTAGGTTATTCATTTAGTTGATTGCGGCT